TTCAAGTCAGCGTTGTCAATTTATCCAGAACTTCTCTCTTTTCCTCGGTGAAACAAGAATCCGTTTTGCTCAAATCAAAGCACTTAGTTTAGCCTTTGTTTCCTCTGTGCCCTGTCTTCTTTAAAGATTCATCCAATGGAATCCCGACTCCCTTTCTTTTTGATTTCCATTCTATTTATAATTAGAACCTAATTAAGATAGGATGACTAATGTATGCAGCCTAATGAGGAGTAATACTATAAAAATAAAGAACTCTATTTCAGAACTATGAGACAGAATATTCTGTTTTCTTATTTACTCTTTCTTTATTTTTGGATTTTATTTCAATTTTTCTATTTTATAGAAAGTAGATCGATTTAGATAATGTATATATAAGCAAAGTAATATACTTCAAACAAAGTAGGAATTCGCAAGATGGAGAAAATCATTGCAGTTATTATAGGGAAGTCTAGGGACTTAGAGCATATCCTATTTGAAGGAGGATGGAATTCAAATCAGGTAAGGGATCCTTCCTTCTATTGATTTGATAGAAATTCGTTTTTCTTTTCCTGTCTCTAAGATTTTCGATGAATGAGCCTGTGGTAATGCTTTTATCTCTATTCTATGGCGCAAGCGACCGTCCAGTCTATAAACAAGTACTAATGAGGAAATGAAAACTATACTAAAGGAAACATAGGATCTCTATCCTAAAATCTAAAAAAAGGACATATTAGGGCTATACGGATTCGAACCGTAGACCTTCTCGGTAAAACAGATCAAACGGATTATTATCGAAATGATTCGAACTGTTTCAAAGACCCAACATGCATTTTTTTGCATTGGGCTCTTTCATCAACTGATGTAAAGATCAGTTAGTCCACCATAGTTTTTCTTTACGGAAAGATAATGAGATGGCTCCCTGTGCTCTGATTGATTATTTGTATTATGATCTATCTAGGAGCAATACCAAAGTGTTTCAAAGGAGGATTACCTTGACTTAGGTCTGCCTCCGGCCTAAATTAAATCAACCTAAGTGAAATGGAGTCTCTATCGTTCCGCTGCAAGAGTTGACTATGAGACTTCATACACCTTAAAGTTCATAGAACGAAAAGAAGTTTTTTGGAGGCCCTTATCCTCATTACGCCTAGCATTTAGTGGGCTGGATATTTACCTTATCAACTAGCAAATCAATAAGGGTTCTATTTGATTAGGCACCTGAATTGGCACCTGAATCGGACTGAACCGACTGTTTGTCAGGCTACTGTTCTCCTATTCTCTCGAATCCATGAAGTAAGACATTGATTTTGCAATAAGATCAATTATGTTCATTGCATAATAAGCTCCCTTGAAAAGCATTGGCGCACGTGTAAGCGAGTTGCTCTACCGAACTGAGCTATAGCCCTTGTCAGAGATATCTTAACATATAGATAATTTCTTGTCAAGATGAATATTCTCTAATGCCAGAGGATATCCCTTTGATCTGTTTACTATATAACATACCAATAACGGAGCAGTATTGCTTATAAAAAGGATTCGATCTATAATCGATCGAAGTAATGGGTCTTCCTTTGTGGTGATAAATTGCCTACTTAACTCAGTGGTTAGAGTATTGCTTTCATACGGCGGGAGTCATTGGTTCAAATCCAATAGTAGGTAGGTAGGTAGAAAAATTACTAGATAGCATTGGACTTACTTCGCTTCGCTATCTAATAACTTTTTCTACCCCTCTTCCCTTTTTCTTTGTATCAACTAAACCATTGGATTGTATTCAATTGGATGGGGGAATCCAATTGATAGCCTCGACTCGTATCCTAGCTCGTCTGAGAGCTAGCTTCGCTTCAACCAACTCTTTCGTACCCTCAGCTCTACTCAAGTTAGCTTCGGCTATTTCAAGTGCCTGTTGAGCTTCTTCCGGATCAATGTCACTACCCAGTTCCGCATCATTTCCTAAAATGATGATCTCATTATTAACTATTCTCGCAAAACCGCTCCACAGAACCGCCGTTAACCATTGGTCGTTGAGGAGGCGTATTCTCAAAGGACCCATATCTACAGCTGTGTTAATGGGGGCGTGGTTTGGTAATACGCCAATTTGGCCACTATTAGTAGATAAAATGATTTCTTTCACTTCACAATCCCAAATAATTCGCTTAGGAGTTAGTACATAAAGATTTAATTTCATTTCTTCAATTTGTTCTCCTCTTCTAAGTTTATAGCTTTCGTGCTAGCTTCATCGATGTTACCCACCAAATAAAAAGCTTGTTCGGGTAGGCCGTCTAATTCTCCGGAAAGGATTAGTTGAAATCCCCTAATTGTTTCTGCAAGACCAACATACTTTCCTGCAGAACCGGTAAAAACTTCTGCCACAAAGAACGGTTGTGATAAGAAACGTTCAATTTTTCGTGCTCTTGCTACAGTTAAACGATCCTCCTCTGATAATTCATCCAACCCAAGAATTGCGATAATGTCCTGAAGTTCTTTGTAACGTTGTAAAGTTTCCTTAACTCTTTGCGCAGTTTCATAATGTTCGTTGCCAACGATCCGAGGCTGTAACATAGTTGAGGTTGAATCTAAAGGATCTACTGCTGGATAAATACCCTTGGAAGCTAATCCTCTGGAAAGTACGGTAGTAGCATCCAAATGTGCAAATGTTGTGGCAGGAGCAGGGTCGGTCAAATCGTCCGCAGGTACATAAACTGCTTGGATCGAAGTTATGGATCCCTTTTTTGTAGAAGCAATTCTTTCTTGCAAAGAACCCATTTCTGTACTAAGAGTAGGTTGATAACCCACTGCGGAGGGCATTCTCCCTAATAAGGCGGATACCTCCGATCCTGCTTGAACAAAACGAAAGATATTATCGATGAATAGAAGCACGTCTTGCTTATTAACATCTCGGAAATATTCTGCCATAGTTAGGGCAGTTAAACCAACTCTCATACGAGCTCCCGGCGGTTCATTCATTTGACCATAGACTAGAGCTACCTTTGATTCCTCCAAATTTTTTTCATTAATTACTCCGGATTCCTTCATTTCCATATAAAGATCATTTCCTTCACGAGTCCGTTCCCCTACTCCGCCAAATACGGATACGCCTCCATGAGCTTTAGCAATGTTGTTGATTAATTCCATGATGAGTACTGTTTTACCTACTCCAGCCCCCCCAAATAGTCCTATTTTTCCTCCACGTCGATAAGGAGCTAAAAGATCGACCACCTTAATACCTGTTTCAAAGATGGATAATTTCGTATCTAGCTCGATAAAGGCAGGCGCAGATCTATGAATAGGGAATGTTGCATTAATATCTACAGGACCCAAATTGTCAATAGGTTCCCCAAGAACGTTGAAAATTCGTCCGAGAGTAGCTCCACCGACTGGAACACTGAGAGGAGCTCCCGTGTCAATCACTTCCAATCCTCTCATCAACCCGTCTGTAGCACTCATAGCTACAGCTCTAACTCGATTATTTCCTAATAATTGTTGTACCTCACAAGTCACATTAATTTGCTTACCGGCAGTGTCTCTACTCTTGACTACCAAAGCGTTATAAATATAAGGTAACTTGCCCGGGGGAAAAGTGATATCCAGCACGGGTCCAATAATTTGATCGATACGCCCTATGCTTTTTTCTTCAATTGTGGAAACCCCGGGACGAGAAGTAGTAGGATTGGTTCTCATAATTATCACATAATTTTCAAAAAAAAAAGGAATTTGTCGAATTTTTTCTTGTTGAATAATGCCAAATCAAATCCAAAAAAATAGCCAAAAATCCAAAAGTCAAAAGGAAATGAATTAGTTAATTCAATAAGAGAGAAAGGGGGACGAGGACTTGATTTCGTTGCCCAAGCGAATCCCATTCAATCGTTTACTCATGGAATGAGTCCGTTGGAAAGTTCAATCAATCTTTTTTTTCATATACATTTCGCCTTTTGTGGAGGATCTGTCCCTACTCTACTTTCCTATCTAGGACTTCGATATACAAAATATATACTACTGTGAAGCATAGATTGCTGTCAACAGAGAATTTTCTTAGTATTTAGGTATTTACATTCAAAATAAGAAAGGGGCCTATTAAGAACTTGTAAAATAAGGATTAGGGATTGATTTGGGTTGCGCTATATCTATCAAAGAGTATACAATAATGATGGATTTGGTGAATCAAATCCATGGTTTAATAACGAACCATGTTAACTTACCATAACAACAACTCAATTCCTATCGAATTCCTATAGTAGAATTCCTATAGGATAGAACATACACAGGGTGTACGCATTATATATGAATGAAACATATTCATTAACTTAAGCATGCCCTCCATTTTCTTTAATGAGTTGATATTAATTGAATACCCTTTTTGTTTTAAAAGATTTTTGCAAAGGTTTCATTTACGCCTAATCCATATCGAGTAGACCCTGTCGTTGTGAGAATTCTTAATTCATGAGTTGTAGGGAGGGACTTATGTCACCACAAACAGAAACTAAAGCAAGTGTTGGATTTAAAGCTGGTGTTAAGGATTATAAATTGACTTATTACACCCCGGAGTATGAAACCAAGGATACTGATATCTTGGCAGCATTCCGAGTAACTCCTCAGCCCGGGGTTCCGCCCGAAGAAGCAGGGGCTGCAGTAGCTGCCGAATCTTCTACTGGTACATGGACAACTGTTTGGACTGATGGACTTACCAGTCTTGATCGTTACAAAGGGCGATGCTATCACATCGAGCCCGTTGTTGGGGAGGAAAATCAATTTATCGCTTATGTAGCTTATCCATTAGACCTATTTGAAGAGGGTTCTGTTACTAACATGTTTACTTCCATTGTGGGTAACGTATTTGGTTTCAAAGCCCTACGCGCTCTACGTCTGGAGGATCTGCGAATTCCCCCTACTTATTCAAAAACTTTCCAAGGTCCGCCTCATGGTATCCAAGTTGAAAGGGATAAGTTGAACAAGTACGGCCGTCCTTTTTTGGGATGTACTATTAAACCAAAATTGGGATTATCCGCAAAAAATTACGGTAGAGCGTGTTATGAGTGTCTACGCGGTGGACTTGATTTTACCAAAGATGATGAAAACGTAAACTCACAACCATTTATGCGCTGGAGGGACCGTTTTGTCTTTTGTGCCGAAGCAATTTATAAATCACAGGCCGAAACCGGTGAAATCAAGGGGCATTACTTGAATGCGACTGCAGGTACAGTCGAAGAAATGATGAAGAGAGCTATATTTGCGAGGGAATTAGGGGTTCCTATTGTAATGCATGACTACTTAACTGGGGGATTCACCGCAAATACTACTTTGGCTCATTATTGCCGCGACAATGGCCTACTTCTTCACATTCACCGGGCAATGCATGCAGTTATTGATAGACAGAAAAATCATGGTATGCATTTTCGTGTATTAGCTAAAGCATTGCGTATGTCTGGGGGAGATCATGTCCACGCCGGTACAGTAGTAGGTAAGTTAGAAGGGGAACGCGAAATGACTTTAGGTTTTGTTGATTTATTGCGCGATGATTTTATTGAAAAAGATCGTGCTCGCGGTATCTTTTTCACTCAGGACTGGGTATCTATGCCAGGTGTTATACCGGTGGCTTCAGGGGGTATTCATGTTTGGCATATGCCAGCTCTGACCGAAATCTTTGGAGATGATTCCGTATTACAATTTGGTGGAGGAACTTTAGGACATCCTTGGGGAAATGCACCTGGTGCAGTAGCTAATCGGGTGGCTTTAGAAGCTTGTGTACAAGCTCGTAACGAAGGGCGCGATCTTGCTCGTGAAGGTAATGAAATTATCCGAGCAGCTTGCAAATGGAGTCCTGAACTAGCCGCAGCTTGTGAAATATGGAAGGCGATCAAATTTGAGTTCGAGCCGGTAGATACTATAGATAAGTAGATAAAACTAGATATAAAGAAGGTCTAAATAAAAAAGAAGCGAAATAGAAAGAGAAAAAAGCAGTTACGAAATGCAGTAATTCTTCTTTATTCTTCTAATTGATTGCAATTAAACTCGGCTCAATCTTAAAAAAAAGATTGAGCCGAATAAAAATAGATCTTGATACGATCATGAGACTTGACAAATCGAGATTCCTCTATTCTATATATTTAGAATATATAAAGGTATAATACAATAAATAAATACAAATATAGTATTATCATATGATAATGGAATCAAATACGCAGTATTTACAGAAAAAGTCTTTATTTATTGGGAAAGAATCAATGAAAAAAGATTAGGAATCGCAATGCTACTATACGCGTCCGGAGGAGTATTCGGAATAATATTCTTCTATAATCCATTCTTGTGTCTTGCGCGGGGTCTTACTAACAGGACTTCGCTGCACGGGACGGGTTTTCGTCGAAAAGCTAACTCCACCCGGCATTTTCATACCCTTTGGGTGGTATATCGCCTTAAAAAGTCTAAGGGGGTAGTATGAGATCTGTAGTAGGTAAGAGAATTTGCCCTTTGATTTTGATTGAGTATGCTATTTTTCCGCCTTTACCGCGCATTATTGTATGAGCTTCTAGAGGATAGAGGAGCACGTATGCAGGAAGGAAATTACAGCTTAATAAAAAAGTCTAAAAAAGCTTCAACTTTACGGCACTATCAATCAACTAAAAAGCCCTATGTATGAATCCTTACAACCGGTGGGATAGGATAAGAGCGAGTTTCGGTATACTGGGGTTGGGGGATATCCTTATTTCAAAACCTGACGCGCATCTTGCGTTTGTGGGGGTCCGAGAGTGGTTGAAGAAGTATTGCATGTGGAAGTAGGTAGACGAAACTGATTTAGGATTCGAAATGGGCGCATTCGACTAAAAGTCGTACTGAGACCTTTTTTAAAGGGTATTCTGAAAGAGGTATTTCATTTTCACAATCGCTTTCTTTTGAATCCAATTTCAAGTTCGATTAGAAGGATAGAAAGGCCATGAGGACGGGAAAAGAAAAATCAAATCTTTTTAATCTCCTTTTTTGCAATTTTCTTATTATCCATTCCATTCATTTTTTTTTATAGAATACTAAAGTATTCTATAGTATTCTATAAAAAATCTTTATTTTGCAAACTAAAAAATACAATAGTCAATATTCCTTATAATAGATATACTTAATTATATTATAAGAATCCTAAGATATTTTTCGAATAGATAGAAATAGTAAATTTGAATTGAGACACCTATTCTATGACGGATTTTAACTTACCTTCTATTTTCGTGCCTTTAGTAGGCTTAGTATTTCCGGCAATTGCAATGGCTTCTTTATTTCTTTATGTGCAGAAAAATAAGATTGTCTAGAACCGATGGGGCCGAATTTTCTCAATGTATTTCCACGCAGGATCATAATACAGATATTTTTTAGTGTAAGTAATATAATATGGTAGGGTATGTGGCTCTTTCTACACACAAATGAAAAACGGCTATGGATGCGGATATAGGCTACGAGCATAAATGCATGCATATGCGGAGCCGGGTATAGCGAGTTTTATTTTAAGTAGATCAACAGATATTTTTTGAATAGAAAGTCAATGTATCTAACCAATTATTTCACAGGAGTACTAGTTACTGAAGGCGATTTCAGAATCAAAAAAAGTAAAGTCAAAATCATTTAGCTTATTCTCTCAATTTCAATCGACCGCTGCTGGATTTAGTATATCTAATATGAATTGGCGATCAGAACACATATGGATAGAACTTCTAAAAGGTTCTCGAAAAAGAGGTAATTTTTTCTGGGCCTGTATTCTTTTTCTAGGTTCACTAGGATTTTTATCGGTTGGGGCTTCCAGTTATCTTGGTAAGAATATGATATCTGTACTTCCATCTCAACAAATTCTTTTTTTTCCACAGGGGGTCGTGATGTCTTTCTACGGAATCGCGGGCCTATTCATTAGCTCCTACTTGTGGTGCACTATTTTGTGGAATGTAGGCAGTGGTTATGACCGATTCGATAGAAAAGAGGGAATAGTGTGCATTTTTCGTTGGGGATTCCCTGGAATAAAACGTCGCGTCTTCCTTCGATTCCTTATGCGGGATATCCAATCAATTAGAATTCAGGTTAAAGAGGGTCTTTATCCTCGTCGTATCCTTTATATGGAAATCCGGGGCCAGGGGGTCATTCCCTTGACTCGTACTGATGAGAAGTTTTTTACTCCACGAGAAATTGAACAAAAAGCTGCCGAATTGGCCTATTTCTTGCGCGTACCAATTGAAGTATTTTGAATACCGATTTAATTTTTTTGAAATGAATTGAATGAATTGGATTCGTTATTGTAAGGAGATTTTTGAGTATTTATCTAAAGAAAGGAACAAACGAGGATAAGAGAAAATTGCTTCTAATTTGTTTTGTCCAAGTGAGATATATGGCATAATATTCTTCCATTTTCATCTGAAAGGGCTTTTTTTTTTATTCTATTTCTCTATTCCACTCCATCTAGATCTAAGAAAGAACCCAATGCAATGAAATTCCACTAGTATACAAAAAAGAGGAATAGATACAAGGTCTCAAACCTTGTTATAGAATTTTTGCTTCAAATAAAAAGAAATATCATATAGAGTCAGCGAATGAAATAGAGTCAGCGAATGAAGCAGATTCATTAACAACTCAATTTACAGATCAAAAATGAAAAAAAAGAAAGCATTGCCTTCTTTCCTATATCTTGTATTTATCGTACTTTTGCCCTGGGGAGTCTCTTTCTCTTTTAACAAATGTCTGGAACTTTGGATTAAGAATTGGTGGAATACCAGGCAATCTGAAACTCTCTTAACTGATATTCAAGAGAAAAAGGTTCTAGAAAGATTCATAGAATTAGAAGAACTTTTTCTCTTGGACGAAATGATAAAAGAGAAACCGAAGACACATGTACAAAAACCTCCTATAGGAATACACAAGGAAATAATACAATTGGTCAAAATAGATAATGAGGATCATCTCCATATCATTTTGCATTTCTCGACAAATATAATCTGTTTGGCTATTCTAAGTGGTTCTTTTTTTCTGGGTAAAGAGGAACTTGTCATTTTGAATTCTTGGGTTCAGGAATTCTTCTATAACTTAAATGACTCAATAAAAGCTTTTTTGATTCTTTTAGTTACTGATTTTTTTGTTGGATTTCACTCCACCCGCGGTTGGGAACTACTAATTCGTTGGGTCTACAACGATCTTGGATGGGCTCCTAATGAGCTAATTTTCACTATTTTTGTTTGTAGTTTTCCAGTGATTCTAGATACATGTTTTAAATTTTGGATCTTTTTTTCTTTAAACCGTCTATCTCCTTCGCTTGTAGTCATTTATCATTCAATTAGTGAAGCATAAACTCATTCGATTTCCTGATATTAATCAAATTAGCATCTTTCTTCCTTTAGAAAGAAAGCCCTTTTCCATTTTAGCAAAATTCTTTCTATTTCTACCTGCTCAAGGTATTCATCATTCCAGTACAACTGTTGCAGTAGAATGACAACAGACTCGTGTATAGGGAACTAGATTAGCTTAGCTACCTATCTAATTTATTGTAGAAATTCTGGGATCTGCGATTGGATATGGAAAATAGAAATACTTTTTCTTGGGTAAAGGAACAGATGATTCGATCGATTTCTGTATCGATCATGATATACGTAATAACTCGGACATCTATTTCAAATGCATATCCCATTTTTGCGCAGCAGGGTTATGAAAACCCACGAGAAGCAACCGGACGAATTGTATGTGCCAATTGCCATTTAGCTAATAAGCCCGTGGATATTGAAGTTCCCCAAACTGTGCTTCCCGATACTGTATTTGAAGCAGTTCTTCGAATTCCTTATGATATGCAACTGAAACAAGTTCTTGGTAATGGGAAAAAGGGAGGGTTAAATGTGGGTGCTGTTCTTATTTTGCCCGAGGGATTCGAATTAGCGCCGCCCGACCGTATTTCTCCTGAGTTGAAAGAAAAGATAGGAAATCTTTCTTTTCAGAGTTATCGTCCCGATAAAAAAAATATTCTTGTGATAGGCCCTGTTCCCGGTAAGAAATATAGTGAAATCGTCTTTCCCATTCT